ATTTTTAGCCCCTTAACCTTAATTAAGATTAAGGACAAGACAAGAACAAATAGGTCTTATTTTTCCTACATCCTATTCCTACATCTTAGGAAGAGTCGATTCCCCTTGATACTTCCAAAGGGGTCACTGCCTATTTTGCTTGTGCTTAACCTTTTCCAATTCTACTAAAAAAATCATATCCTCTAAGAACTTGTTAGAAACGAGTTTCGCGTTTATTGGATCCTTTCATCAACGGTGTTGGTTCATAATCCCTTTTTGACTCTGCGCCAGTGATTCCACTATTATTAGTGAACAATAGTGGAATAATTCCTTCATAGATATAGGGGACAAAATTTACATGGATATAGTAAGTCTTGCTTGGGCTGCGTTAATGGTAGTCTTTACATTTTCCCTTTCACTGGTAGTATGGGGAAGAAGTGGACTCTAGAGGTACTACTAATTCAATTAAGGAATCAAACCGTATCGGTTCTTTTCTAGCTCGTTTTCCAAAGTCGTTTTTTATTGTTTACCTCTTTATCTTTAACTGGTCAAAGAGAAAAAAAGTTCTGTTATGAAGTAGACATGAACCTTGTATCGGAAATAAGATATAGATAGACATAGCGATTGTTCAAAGAGAGACTGCGCATAATCAGATCTTACCTCGTACAAGTCGCATATTGCGCACTTACTTTTATCTCTTATTTTATTTGATAAATTTTATTTATGCTATGCTTTCTTGACTCATTTTATATTATATCATGGCTCAAGAGACTCAAGCGTAAAAAATGATGGATTTGAGTCTTTCTCTTTTAAAATATGAAGAAATTCCCATAGAACTTTTGTGAGTCATCTGTTAACTCTTCGATCAATTACTTCTTCGGAATGCTAAAGCTAAAAGAAAATCGAGTAATTTTCTTTTATTAATATTCGATCCTGACTTTTTTCATCATCGATTCTTTCGATGGATGCCGAAATTCGTATTGAAAATAATCTAAAATCTAGGAACTAGAACCGTAATATTAAGAATTCCCTCATCTCGATTGATTATTATAGATGAAACAAAGAAATAAAAGGATAATGCTATTCATATATTACCTATATAAATAGGTATATCAATAAAATATATATTATACATTAATCTATATTAATCCTGTATTTAATTATTTTTATATAGCCTATGTCTATTATTATTTTTATATAGTATATTATTATTTATAGTATATACTATTTTTATATACTATATATATACTATATATAGTACAACTTATTACATTACAATAAGAGCTAGTATCGTAGCAAGATTCATCTATGAATCTTGCTACGATACTAGCTCTAGCTGTCGAATCTCGTAGAATACTATACCGCCGATTCGAGTCCGCCAATTTCATTTAAGATATGCGAGATTACAATCCTTTTTTTTCTTCAATCGTTGACTAAGAAAAGAAGTTAAGTTTGATTCAAATTAATCACCTTGACTGACTGTTTTTACGTATATTATAAGTAAAAACGCAGTAGGAACTAGAATGAAAAGTGCAGTAGCAATAAATGCGAGAATATTTACTTCCATAATCTCATTGTTTTTTTATTTGGCAATAACTCGGGATTTAATCCCATAGAGATGATAAATTTTTCGCCCGTCAATTCAATGGGATAAATAAATTACACCTCGATGATATTGAATCGGATCAATCAATATCATGAATAACAATATCCGAACTATCAAATTAATTCATCGTCGAGAATTGAATAGTATAACATAGGAAGACCTTTTATCCATACCGACTGAAAAATAGGATTCCTGATCCAACCCCTTTCTTTTTCTTTTGTATTTTGATTTTTCCTTCTTTTCGGTTCTTGTTTTTCTATAACCTATCGCTACGGCCTTTCTTACACAACTTATATTTTATTTGCTTAAATATCATTTTTTTTTTACCGCCCTTCCAGTTCCTAAACAAAGCCAAACAAAGAATGGAAGCGAAACAGAAAAGAAGGGGGTTAAGTACTTTTTTTAATGATCTAATTTTTGTGGAAAATCAATAAGTATGATAAACATAAAAAAAAATATTATTCATCCTCCTCTAAGCGGTTGAGATCTTTATTTCATTATCATTAATAGAATCTTTATTTTTATTTTGATTAATAATGTCACGCATATATCAAAAGATCGGTGGTCAATTTGAATGAGATAGATTCTTTCAAATTTAAACTAGTAATTGAAATTCCACAAACTCAGAACCAGAAAAGGAAAAATTTTGAATCTTAAAAGTCAAAGTATTCGAATTAGTTTAAAGGCATTTTGGATCGTACACGAAATGAATTCTATTTCTATATGTCTTACCGGTATATATTCAATATATGGTAATATATTTTATTACACGCATCGAGAGCAATCGTAAAACTAAGACCCCGTACGTTATCGGTATCTCTTGGAATCAAAAATATGATGCTACCAATAATTGTAGCAATGCACATATGTCTCTCTACCACCAACCATTATTGGCTGAGGTAATGGAAATTTTCGTATTTGTTTGATGAGAAATGTGAAACCAAAAAAGAAATAAAAAAAAGAGGAATGGAATGCCTTGGGAACTAAATTCGCTATTTGTATTCCTTTCACATTCAAATGGAGAAATTTCTTAATGTATTTTTGAATTCCGTCGGGACTGACGGGGCTCGAACCCGCAGCTTCCGCCTTGACAGGGCGGTGCTCTGACCCATTGAACTACAATCCCAGGTAAAAAAAATGTAGAGTATACATATTCTTATGATTGCATGGAAACCATTTCTGTTTAGATTAGAATCGCTGTCTTGTAACTGTAACAGAGGTACGAGTGATATATTGCTGTGGGTACTTTAGTGAGAGCAACGTGGATTACTAGTAATCCGTTCGTTATTTCCAAATCAAGAGTTTTTTTCTTTACTCTTTTCCTTACACTTTATACTTAGAAATCCTGATAGGAAATGAAATTCGATTGTTAGGAAAATTGGAATTTGTAGCAACAAAGAGCAAATAAAGCGGTAGGATATATGAAAAAATTTTACTTTTTTTCTTGCGTAGCCGGAATTTATGAAGAACAAATAGTCTCTATCATTTGATGGTGGATCCACGAATTCTTGGGCCGAGCTGGATTTGAACCAGCGTAGACATATTGCCAACGAATTTACAGTCCGTCCCCATTAACCGCTCGGGCATCGACCCAGGACGAATCAATTCTAGGCTTATTGAGAATCCATGATCAACTTCCTTTCATAGTCCCCTACCCCCAGGGGAAGTCGAATCCCCGCCCCCTCCTTGAAAGAGAGATGTCCTGGACCACTAGACGATGGGGGCATACTTGCCCGACCGCCATACCCTCCTACTATGCTCATGGTATAGTATGAACAGTTTTTTGAAATTGTCAATATAATTTTCGGGTCTGACTAGACCCGAAAAATCTTTTCGTCTTTCATACCATAAAATCCATAAAATTTCCCAACATTTTTTGATTCGTGATTTTTTCTATTCAGAAAATCATTCATTCTAATCGCAATTGTATAACTCCAACAAGTATTCTATTCTAGAATCTAGCAAGAATTTTTTGTTAGTATTTTATTCGAAATTATTAATAATTAATATTAAATAAAATTAAAATAATAAAAAAAATAAAAAAAAAAGATAATTAGCTGTTTAAATTAGATTAGATCTTTATATACTTATACTTTATATATATTATATATCTATTTTTTTTAAATGGAAAATTTAATTAAATTTAAAAAATTCAAATAAAAAATAGAAAAAAATAGAAGTAATACAAAGTATAGGATTCTTTCAGGAAGTGGTTGGTCTGTCCCAAAAAGGGGTTATACTCCAGTTCTTCTCCTCTCATTCATTGATTATTTACTCCTTAATTTAAGAATAAACCAGGAAATTAACAAACAATAAATTGGGGCAGGAGACCAAAAAATGAAAATTCTCTAAATAGTGTCTTTAATAATTAATATTAAGAATTTGTTTGATTCAGAGGACAAGTTGAATCTCTTCATCATATGACATATGATTGGATAAAATATCTTGTATCTTGAATCTATAATCTATGTCGAATTCGTAGTTAATATAATATCAAATGTATTTTGTTTGAAGAGGAGTCACTTAAGGTCGTTCTTGAAACAATTCATTGCATTGATAGTGATCAAATCCAATTCTATTTTCTTTTTAGGTAACTACAATTTTTCGTTACTGAATGAGCCACTAGTTATTCTGAGTTTACTGCATATATATATGGATATATAATCTATATAGATAGATTATATATCCATAGTCGTGGCCTATTTAGAAATCAAACCTAATCGAAGGGGCCCTTTTAACTCAGTGGTAGAGTAACGCCATGGTAAGGCGTAAGTCATCGGTTCAAATCCGATAAGGGGCTCTTTGTTGAGACAACTTCACTTGATCGGTATTATTCATATTTGAACGGCAAAAATAGGGATATTTTAGATAGGATATTTGTCATTTTTATAATTTTTTTTTAATAAAATAACAAAAAAAGGAACAAATTATATCATTTTTTTTATAATAAGTTATTATTATCATGCGTTATAATATACTTAATTTTTATAATATATAATATACTTAATATAGTTATATTATAGTTATAAAATAACATCAATTTTGATTTCTAAAATAAAGTCGAACAACTTTTTTTTTTTATTCTTAAGTCCTCTCTTGAATTGGCAAATATTCCTATTTTCCATTACTCCAATCAATCAAATATATTCTAAAATTGATAAAAAAAGAAAAGATAAAGTAAGTAGACCTAACCCATTGAATCATTACTATATCCGCTATTCTGATATTCAAATTCGATAGAGATGAAATAGGAACAGTGGGCTTTTTTTATTTCATATTTTTTTGGACTCTGCAAGAATCTGTCGATATTTCCAATTCCATTTTCTTGTTCCTAGGATATTTAAGAGGAGTAAAGTAAATTGATATTCCCCCCTTCCCGAGAAACAAAGTTATAACATAAATAAGAGCTTTTAAT